GACGTATGGAATTGGCTAAGCATTTTATTCGAACAAATATAGAACCAAAATGGATGGTTTTGTGTCTATTACCAGTTCTTCCTCCTGAGTTGAGACCAATTTATCATATAGATGAGGATAAACTGGTGACCTCGGATATTAATGAAATCTATAGAAGAATTATCTATCGGAATAATACTCTTACAGATCTATTAACAACAAGTATAGCTACGCCAGAAGAATTAATAATATCTCAGGAAAAATTGCTACAAGAAGCAGTGGATGCACTTCTTGATAATGGAATCTGCGGACAACCAATGAGGGATGATCATAATAGAGTTTACAAGTCGCTTTCAGATGTAATTGAAGGCAAAGAAGGAAGAGTTCGCGAGACTCTGCTTGGTAAACGCGTCGATTATTCAGGGCGGTCAGTGATTGTCGTGGGCCCTTCACTTTCATTACATCGATGTGGATTGCCTCGCGAAATAGCAATAGAACTTTTCCAGGCATTTGTAATTCGTGACCTAATTAGAAAACATCTTGCTTCGAACATCGGAGTTGCTAAGAGTCAAATTCGTAAAAAAAAACCGATTGTATGGGAAATACTTCAAGAAATTCTGGATGACCATCCTGTATTGCTGAATAGAGCGCCTACTCTGCATAGATTAGGCATACAGGCATTCCTCCCCATTTTAGTAGAAGGGCGCGCTATTTGTTTACACCCATTAGTTTGTAAGGGCTTCAATGCGGACTTTGACGGGGATCAAATGGCTGTTCATGTGCCTTTATCTTTGGAGGCTCAAGCAGAGGCACGTTTACTTATGTTTTCTCATATGAATCTTTTGTCTCCAACTATTGGAGATCCCATTTCTGCACCAACTCAAGATATGCTTAGTGGACTCTATGTCTTAACGAGTGGAAATCGTCGGGGTATTTGTGTAAATAGGTATAATCCGTGTAATGGTAGAAACTATCAAAATGAAGATAATAACTATAAGTATACAAAAAAAAAAGAACCGTTTTTTTGTAACGCCTATGATGCAATTGGAGCTTTTCGGCAAAAACGAATCAATTTAGGTAGTCCTTTGTGGCTGCGGTGGCGACTAGATCAACGCGTTATTGCTGCAAGAGAAGCTCCCATTGAAATTCACTATGAATCTTTGGGGACCTATTATGAGATTTATGGACACTATCTAATAGTAAGAAGTATAAAAAAAGAAATTCTTTATATATATATTCGAACCACTCTTGGGCATATTTCTCTTTATCGAGAAATAGAAGAAGCCATACAGGGGTTTTGGCAGGGCTGTTGTAATTCTATGCTACCAGCGGGAATTCGAGTCTCGCCGGGTTAACTAGGACTATAAAATTGCGGAATTTCTACGTGAATCAAGATCTAGAAAAGGAAGTTGTCCAATCACTGACTCAAACCCATTGTCAAATTCTACTCAGCGCAATATGGAGGTACTGATGGCAGAACGGCCCACTCAGGTCTTTCACAATAAAGTGATAGACGGAACTGCCATGAAACGACTTATTAGTCGATTTATTGATCACTATGGAATAGGATATACATCACATATCCTGGATCAAGTAAAGACTCTGGGTTTCCGACAAGCTACCGCCGCATCCATTTCATTAGGAATTGATGATCTTTTAACAATACCTTCTAAAAGATGGCTAGTTCAAGACGCTGAACAACAAAGTTTTATTTTGGAAAAACACCATCATTATGGGAATGTACACGCGGTAGAAAAATTACGTCAATCGATCGAGATCTGGTATGCCACAAGTGAATATTTGCGACAAGAAATGAATCCTAATTTTCGGATGACCGATCCTTTTAATCCAGTCCATATAATGTCTTTTTCGGGAGCCAGAGGAAATGCATCTCAGGTACATCAATTAGTAGGTATGAGAGGATTAATGTCGGATCCCCAAGGTCAAATGATTGATTTACCCATTCAAAGCAATTTACGCGAAGGACTCTCTTTAACAGAATATATTATTTCTTGCTACGGAGCCCGTAAAGGAGTTGTGGATACCGCTATCCGAACATCAGATGCAGGATACCTCACGCGCAGACTTGTTGAAGTAGTTCAACACATTGTTGTACGTCGAACAGATTGTGGCACCGTCCGAGGTATTTCTGTAAGTCCTCGAAATGGAATGATGACCGACAGGATTTTTATCCAAACATTAATTGGGCGTGTATTAGCGGATCATATATATATAGGTTCGCGATGCATTGCTACTAGAAATCAAGATATTGGGGTTGGACTTGTTAATAGATTCATAACTTTTAGAGCACAACCAATCTCTATTCGAACCCCCTTTACTTGTAGGAGTACATCTTGGATTTGTCAACTATGCTATGGCCGAAGCCCGGCTCACGACGACCTGGTCGAATTGGGAGAAGCTGTAGGTATTATTGCGGGTCAATCTATTGGAGAACCAGGTACTCAATTAACATTAAGAACTTTTCATACCGGCGGAGTATTCACAGGGGGTACTGCAGAACATGTCCGAGCCCCTTCTAATGGAAAAATAAAATTCAATGAGGATTTGGTTCATCCGACACGTACACGTCATGGACATCCTGCTTTTCTATGTTCTAGAGACTTGTATGTAACTATTGAAAGTGAAGATATTATACACAATGTGTGTATTCCGCCCAAAAGTTTTCTTTTAGTTCAAAACGATCAATATGTAGAATCAGAACAAGTCATTGCTGAGATTCGCGCGAGAACATCCACTTTGAATTTGAAAGAGAAGGTTCGAAAACATATTTATTCTGACTCAGAAGGCGAAATGCACTGGAATACCGATGTGTACCATGCACCTGAATTTACATATGGTAATATTCATCTCTTACCAAAAACAAGTCATTTATGGATATTATTAGGGGAGCCCTGGAGATCCAGTCCAGGCCCCTGTTCGATCCACAAGGATCAAGATCAAATGAACGCTTATTCTCTTTCTGTTAAGCGAAGATATATTTCTAACCCCTCAGTAACTAATAATCAAGTGAGACACAAATTTTTTAGTTCGTATTTTTCTGGTAAAAATCAAAAAGGAGATAGGATTCCTGATTATTCAGAACTTAATCGAATGACATGTACCGGTCGTTGTAATCTCAGAAATCCGGCCGTTCTCGAGGGGAATTCGGATTTATTGGCAAAGAGGCGAAGAAATAGAGTCATCATCCCACTTGAATCGATTCAAGAGGGCGAGAACCAATTAATACCTTCTTCATGTATCTCAATTGAAATCCCCCGAAATGGTATTCTCCGTAGAAATGGTATTCTTGCTTATTTCGACGATCCTCGATATATAAGAAAGAGCTCGGGACTTACTAAATATGAGACTAGAGAACTGAATTCAATCGTTAATGAAGAGGAGTTGATTGAGTATCGAGGAGTCAAGGTATTTTGGCCAAAATACCAAAAGGAAGTAAATCCGTTTTTTTTTATTCCCGTGGAAGTCCACATTTTGGACGAATCTTGTTCCATAATGGTACGGCACAATAGTATTATTGGGATAGATACACAAATCACTTTAAATAGAAGAAGTCGGGTAGGTGGATTGGTCCGAGTGAAGAAAAAAGCAGAAAAAATTAAACTAATAATCTTTTCTGGAGATATCCATTTTCCTGGAAAGACAAACAAGGCATTCCGATTGATACCACCAGGAGGGGGAAAACAAAATTCCAAAGAATACAAAAAATTGAAAAATTGGCTCTATATCCAACGAATGAAACTTTCCAGGTATGAAAAAAAATATTTTGTTTTGGTTCAACCTGTAGTCCCATATAAAAAAACGGATGGTATAAATTTAGGAAGACTTTTCCCACCGGATCTCTTGCAAGAAAGTGATAATCTACAACTTCGAGTTGTCAACTATATCCTTTATTACGACCCAATTCTTGAAATTTGGGACACAAGTATTCAATTAATTCGGACTTGTTTAGTGTTGAATTGGGACCAAGACAAAAAGATCGAAAAGGCCTGTGCTTCCTTTGTTGAAATAAGGACAAATGGTTTAATTAGAGATTTTCTAAGAATCGACTTAGCGAAGTCACCTATTTTGTATACCGGAAAAAGAAATGATCTGTCGGGTTCAGGATTAATCTCTGAGAATGGATCAGATCGCGCTAATGTCAATCCGTTTTCTTCCATTTATTCCTATTCCAAGGCAAGGATTCAAGAATCCCTTAATCCAAATCAAGGAACTATTCATACGTTATTGAATCGAAATAAGGAATCTCAATCTTTGATAATTTTGTCATCATCCAATTGTTCTCGAACAGGCCCATTCAACGATGTAAAATCTCCCAATGTGATAAAAGAATCAATCAAAGAGGACCCCCTAATTCCAATAAGGAATCCGTTGGGCCCCTTAGGAACAGGCTTTCCAATTTATAATTTTGATTTATTTTCCGATTTAATAACCCATAATCAAATCTTGGTAACTAACTATTTGCAACTTGACAATTTAAAACAGATTTTTCAAATACTTCAATATTATTTACTGGATGAAAAAGGTAAAATTTATAATCCCTATTCGTGCAGTAACATCATTTTGAATCCATTCAATTTGAATTGGTATTTTCTGCATTACAATTGTTGTGAAGAGACATCTACAATCGTTAGTCTTGGGCAGTTTCTTTGTGAAAATGTATGTATAGCCAAAAAAGGGCCGCATTTAAAATCGGGTCAAGTTCTAATTCTTCAAGTTGACTCTGTGGTAATACGATCAGCTAAGCCTTATTTGGCTACTCCAGGAGCAACTGTTCATGGACATTATGGGGAAATCCTTTACGAAGGAGATACATTAGTTACATTTATATATGAAAAATCAAGATCTGGTGATATAACGCAAGGTCTTCCAAAAGTGGAACAGGTGTTAGAAGTGCGTTCGATTGATTCAATATCGATGAATCTCGAAAAGAGGATTGAGACTTGGAACAAATGTATAACAAGAATTCTTGGAATTCCTTGGGCATTCCTGATTGGTGCTGA